TATCATGATATAAGGAAGCAGTTCTTATTTATCGGCTCAAAACCTCGCCAATTGATCTTTACGGTGCTTTCTCTATCAATTAGATCTTTTATCCATAGAAAAAAGTATCTAGGCATATCCATATTTCTTCATTTTTTTTTACTTCTATGAAGTTTTTTTGTTTGCTACAGCTGATAAAAATCGTTGTTTTGGACGATATATATGTACAAAGCCTATTTTTTCTAGTATTTATTAGCCGATTTGCTCGTTCTTTTTTTTTTTCTTTCTATAGTGGAGATAGTCGCACGTAATGACAGATCACGGCCATATTATTAAAAGCTTGGGGTAAGAACGGATTTCGTTCGAGTGCCCGAAAATAATATTCTAAAGCTTTTGTATGTTCTCCGTTACTTGTGTGAATAAGGCCTATGTTATAAAGTATATAACTTCGATCATAGGGATCAATTTCCAGTCGCATAGCCTCATAATAATTCTGTAAAGCTTCCGCATAATTTCCTTCAGATTGCGCCGACATCCGTTACGGTCGTCATTCGGTTCAAAGAATCTCCGTTCCAGAACCGTACGTGAGATTTTCATCTCATACGGCTCCTCCTTTATGTGTATAATGATAAAAATTAATACATCAAATCAAAAAAAGATTGCAGTATTCTTTCTCATTATCAACTGTGCAGGGCTAGTGTTTTTACAAGAAATCTCTAGCCAACCTTCCTGTAAAAGATCTTTTCTTAACATCAAGTTTGTTGGTACTGGATAAAAAAAGGTAACTCCAACAATATCTTTGTCCTCAACGCCGCTTAATTTCCCGGAATTAGTCACTTCAACAGCCTTCAATGGTTATACAGGTATCCAAAAATACGAACGAGATGGATGTTTGTTGTCCCAACCATTCTTGTTAGTCCCGATCCCGAAAAGAAAGGAAGAATATTTTTTTTTACAAGGTTTTCGTGTTGTTGATTCCTAAGCGTAGTGCTTCTTCCCCCATGCCGCCTATTGCTACTAGTGGAGTAGGGTTAACCCAACCCCATAGTATATATAGGTATAACCTTTCGCTTAATACTAAAAATCTCTAATTGAAGCATATGAGGCTGCATTAATCGGGGATACACGACAGAAGGAATTTTTCGTTTTATTTGCAAACTTCACCTTCAGCAAGCGTAGGTTTTTTTCCATTTTTTTTTTACGAATAATGTGTCTTTCTTCTAAGACTGAGATCGGTAAAAAAAAAGAATAATCAAATCGCACCATCTCTGTAATAAGTGAATGCCTCTTTTTCTTCTGAGGTTGTAGGAATTATTCGTAATAAGATATTGGCTACAATAGAAAAGGTCTTGTCAATAAAATTTCCATTTATCCGAGATCTAGGCATAGGTAGGAATCCATTCGAAAATTGAATTCTTTATCGCGTGAGAAAAGAATCCCACAAACAAAGGAATTGTACAATACAGTACGAAATAACGTAAAAAAAGACTCATTAATGAATTTTTTTTAGCCTACGGCCTAGAAGTTGGTTTTTTTGATAAAAATTTTATCGTTCTTTATAGTTCGAAATAGTTCGAATTAATTATTGATTAAAGATGCCTATCCAAAAATGGAATATGAATGACTCACTATTGACCCGGTTTCTGGGCCATAATCATTATGTAGGAGAGATGGCCGAGTGGTTCAAGGCGTAGCATTGGAACTGCTATGTAGGCTTTTTGTTTACCGAGGGTTCGAATCCCTCTCTCTCCGTCAATTCATCAATGTTACTGACCGCAATATCTCAAATGACAATGGATACCATTATTCCAACTTTCTTTGGTATGGATTTTCAATGTCACTGTGGCGTGGCTGAATGTAGAGCAGTCCGCCCCTACTGCGTTTGATCAGTAAATTCTGGATAAGTTCGGCAGATGGTCAAGGCAGCTTGCTTCCAAGCCACTGCACTAGATGCGCATGTAGTCGTAGTAGTCGGCTCAGAATGCCTCTGTTCTATACTAAAATACTACTTCGGATGAATAGGTCGTTCTCTTACTTGACCATGGCATCGCCAACATGAGTCTGTGTTCGGTGGTTGATAAGCTGCTAGTTGGTATTTAGTTTAGGGCTTGTTATTTCCTTTCACCTTTCCCAACGAGGTGGAGGGCCATCGCAGAGAGTCACCTATCCCCGTAGTTCCGAAGACAGGAATTGGGTAGTAGGGGGCGGCACCCTTGGACCCCCAAAAAGGCTTTGACCTGCTGGCTATTGGAAAGTCTCCATTTACCGAATAAAGTTGGGGGGGCAGAAAGGGATGCCAGGGACAGAGTAACCTCAGGGTTCATTTCATGCCCACGGAAGGAAAGACAGAAGAGCTGCTTTAAGGGCTAAGCAGTTCATATCATATTCTTAGTCGAGGCTCAACTTCCATTTCATCCAAACCAAACCTTCCAATCGGTTCTAATAGAAAGACTGATTGAAACATCCACACGTAGGCCCTGTAATTGGGACATAGGTAAGGGCATAGGCTTGAGGGCTACTTCAACCTGAAACCAGGCGTCAGACATGCAACAAGTCATGGGGCGTATTTCCTTCTCCGCTTAAAGGGATTCTGCTTGAAAGGGTTCCCAATTCGTAATATGGGGCAGGAGATATCCGGAACTTCCTTCAATTCAAAGGCTAGCTTCTTTGACTCCTGCCTAACAAGCGTGCTACTGGCTTAAGTGATAGCAACTACAGCTACAAACTCTGATACCCTTAGAATCGGAGATCTAACAGCATATTCTATAAACCCTTTCTTTCAACTTAAATTACATCTAAGCCTTCCCTCAACTGTAAAACTATGCTCTTTTTGGGCTTTATTGCTTTCAATACTTACAAGTGCAAACCCGGACTAGCTTATTTTATTTTTATTTGAAGCGTACCCCTTTTTTTCCTTTTCCACTTATGAATAACCGCTCCATGAGGAGCTTCCTCCGAGCGTGAACAAAACAATAAGTTAGGTCGTTTGATTAGAAAATTCCTACTGTTTGTTTAGGAGATTGATTGAACAAGCCTTATAAATAAAGGTAAATAAAGGCGAAGAAGAATCATCGTGCTAATGGACTTACCGCTCATACAGCTCCCAGCCAACAAGCAGTTAGCCTTCTTTTCCAAGGAATTCCAATGTGGATGACTGGACATCAGCAATAACTGGAGCCGAGCTTTCACAAAAACATACGAACCTACCCTATCATTTAAGGGGTACTAAAATCAACGTGTCAATCATCAGAATATAGTTTAGAACTCGAGATGGGATGAATACCCGTTGTTAGAGTTAGATTATCCGCTGCTCTTGGTCTTGGAGGTGTTACCGGCGCTATTGAATCTGGTCTGTCTGTAGTAACCAATTCCTTTCCTGGCTTCACTCTATGCCTTCCTGGTGGGTGACTGCTTTCTTTTGTTTGCCTATCCACTGTTGGAGGAATAATAGCATTAGAAATGGAATCATCATAAGCTGCTATTTAATCTCCGGCTATTGAGCCAAGTGGGACAGAATGAACTCTTACTGTTCTCGTAACCGGTGCCGCTGTTCGTATTAGTTATTCACTATTTATCCCTTTAATGGTATCGATCGATAGGGCCTCGAACTATCCATAGCTGGAGCTTACTAGAGAGCCGTCAAGAAGCATCCAACCAATCCAGTTTCACCAATCCTGTTAGGCTGTTTTGGAAAGCCAGCGAGCTTTAGGGCAAGGAAGTAAAATTGTTGATGCGGAGAATGCCCTCTTTCTCTTTAAAGGATCAAGAGTTTACCACGTACACAGAATCGAATGCTAGTTCGTACCCAAGGGATTAGATATTCCTAGTTGTTCTTGAATGCGCAGGGATTGGGACTAATAAGACTGCTGCCATTCCATTCAGGTAATGCAATTGTGAATGTCCGATCAATAGCAATAGTGCTGTGGCACTTCTTAATGACTTTCCTGTTGAGCATAACTTCTGGAGGATTTGATATGGATGTCACTTGCTCTAGAATCATCAGTTTCCTAATCGAATTGGATAGGAATTCCCGGTGCAGGCCAACTCGGAATAGAAAGAGCCCTTTCCTTTAGTAGGACGAGGTCAAATGGCACGAGTGAGCTTATTAAATTAAAGCGCGAGTCCTAGAGGGGGATCAAGGGGGTCAGATCCCCACAAAAGACAATAGATTTATCTTCTTTCAAGAAGTAGTTCCGAGAGAATCAAGGAAAGCTTCTTCAACCAGTCCCTCATCCGCTTCGAAGGCAGAGGAAAGGGAAACTGAACTTAGATCGAAGACCGGGATCGGACAGTCTTTCAAGCAACCGGATCCTCAACCAGAAAAGGAACCTCCCGTCAAGGGAAGGGTTGACAGCAAGACTCAAAACATGAAGTCGTTCAGTCGTGTTGCGTCACGAGTCTACAAGCCTCATGCTGAGGAAGAAAGATGAGTTTCCATTTGGCATGGAAGCGAAGGAAGCATTTCAGTTAGGGCAGATGGCCGAAAGGAACAATGCTTGATTGGAGGAGTACCGCATTTCACTGGGGATGATAAGGGGGACACTCACAAAGTCAACTACTCGCTTTGAATTCCCCGTCAAAAAGCAGGGATGGGATAGGTGCAAAAGCTATTCGACTTAGCCGGAAAGCTTAGCTCAAAGAAAAGTCCCTCACCACTGGGTTCCCCCTTTAGAGGAATAAGGAGGGTAGGGAGACTTAGTATAAATATAATCCTTTAGCTCACGGTCTAGGGTAAGGCTAGTAGTTTTGGACAGGTTCGAATCCTGCTCGTGATATGTGTATAACCGATGTCGTTCTCTAGTAACAATACTAGAGGGGGCACCAGGCATCATTTCTACAAGGGTTAGGCAGTTCAGAAAAGTCCCCAGAAAGCGATTTAGCTTTCTTGCCTTTCTTCAGCTGCGTGTTCTGGATAAAGATAGGCCGGAACCTCCCATAGCTGGAGCTTATGTAGAAGTGTTTACCGCTATAGTACGCTACCGCTATAGTACGCTACCGCAGTACGCTACCGCTATAGTACGCTACCGCAGTACGCTACCGCTATAGTACGTTACCGCTATAGAATCGTACGTAAGGTAAAATGTATCTGTACGCCCTAATTAAATAGGAATCGTAGGCTACGTATGGTCTGGTATCCCAATGGTAAAGACACCTATTTAGATATAGGAAAATCCAGAGTTATACACAAAACTAAGGAAGATTCAATTCCATGATCCGTTTATCTCTACTTAATTTGCTTCGTAAGATTGATAATATAAGATTGTTTGAACTTTGTACTGAGTTTGCTCGATTAACATTGGATGAATTGGATGAAAACGATGATAGTAGTATTGATTTGTGTCGAGAATTTAATTCTTTATCAATAAATGAGAGTGAATCTTCTAGTAATACATCGAATGAAAGATATGGTTATCGAGATAATATCCAACAATACTGTAGATCAATTGCTAGTCCTAATTGGATTCGCTCTATTAGTGAACATTTAAGGGCTCCATTTGTTGAAATACCTAGACATAAAATGGATATTCCGGAAGTCATACGTAATTTAATACCTGAAAACATCACAATGGGATTTGGATTTTTATTTTTACCCGGACACGCAGATTTCTTAATACAAGAATTAAGTTTGCCTGAAGATTATATGGAACAGTTTTCATTTATAAGTAATGCTCTTGGTCTATCATATTATAAGCGTCCACTTTCACCAGAAGCCATTTTACCTTATAGTTGTGGTGGAAGAGGATTTCGTGGATTGGATCTATCAGATTTTCCATCTCAAATTCTAGTTGAAGTATTAACATATTCTAAAGGAATCTATGGACGATTTTTAGTCTTAATGAAATTAGGTATAGGGTGTACAGTCTGGTACGGGTTTATGCATGGTACACCTGACATGGTGCCTCTGGGCCCTTTGTTTTCTCCACTAGTTTCTTACATTCCATTTTTTGATATGACATATTATTCTCCAACCTTCTTTCGTGTTAGCTTTATTGAAAAATTCATAAATCTTTCACCAAATGTAATGAGATCAATGGAAAATGATTTACCATTTTCTGAGGTTACTATTCCTGCTAGTGGAAATGTTCTTAAGTCAGTGGGCATGGGTATAATGATAGCATTTTTAATATCTGTTGGACTTGTTCCAAATATACCCTCAGGTATAATACAATAAAGACGGAGGAAGAAAAAGCCATGATTATAATCCACATAAATCAAAAGAGTAGATCATCATTTCATCCTGTTATGTTATTAAGTCGAAAATATAGTACTGAAGAAAAATCACTTATGCAGCTAACTGCTGATATATATCGAATGTATAATGATACTTGTGAGAAAATGGATACCCTGATATCTAAAGATGAATTGGCTAATTTGCAACAGAAAATTCTTTCAGGGATATATGAATTTTCATCGCTAGAACTGGTATTTATTCCAAAAGATAAACTTCTTTTCACATTATTTGAAATATTGTCTACTCGTCCAGACATCATGATTGGAAAAGCTAATCCAGAAAAGCTTTATGCTATTATGCCAAATAAAAAGGATGTATTTGTATTTATGGGTCTTTCTCTTACTATACTTCGCCTTTCTAAAGGAAGCTTGCCTAATGATATTAATAGACTTGTGGATCTAGAAAAATAATTTTATGATAGTATTGATCAAATGGGAAAAGTAGAAAAACTTTTTAAGTTAAACTTAAAGGAATCCCTTACATTAATTCCTAACAGTCGAATCCTTGATAAGATTCAGAAAATCGCTGGAAAAGGTCACGTATATAGACTTGTATCTGATTTTCTGGAGCTGCCAATCATAAATCGTGAACTTAATGTTGTGATACATTTGGGTCGATTACCCCAAGTTGGTGAAATAACAAGGGTCTTATTCAACTTAGTATTGATGGATTTTGATAAGGAGTTTGCAATAAGATTTCCTGGGATGGAATTTTCTAGATACATCAATGAAATTTACATTCCTATTAGATGTAAGAATGATGAATTCAATGAAGATAAATTTGTAAAAGAAGTAAATAGACTGTTGGATGATATAGGACTGCCAGGAGATATTCAATCTATTAGTGCTGGGGATCCCCCATTGTTGTGTTTTTACAAAAAAAGAGTGTTTATTGAAAAGGTATCAAGTAAGGTGAATGTGTGCAATCATGAAGAAGATAATGATTCGATTATAGTGTGCGACCCCGAGCTTGTGTTCAATCCCGAGGATTGTTATGATTCCAGTGATAGTGAGTAGGTGTTTTCTGTTGAGCAGATTTGAGAGTTATAATTGTATAAAAGTAGAGAAGATAGTGTGGTTGATGAGCAATGCATGTTAAGGATAGGAATGTTGCTTACAAGATGGTATTAAGAATAAGAAGTAGAGCTCAATCCCATCTTCTTTCTAAGTCGAGTGACTCAGCTCCGTTCCAGTGATGTTTAGCCGCAATAGATACGTAGCTCGGGGCAGTCTTGCTGGTCTTATTGTACCACTTGCTCTCAATCCCGTAATGCCCTTGTTATAGAAGCCTTTTATTTTAGTACCCTAACGGACCAAACTGATGTGACCTACGCACGCCCCGGAGTCCTAGGCTTATCAGAAGGCTTAATCCTCGCATGCTAGGCTTGAACAAGCAATTGACTTTCATTTCCATTCATAGTAGCTCCTTAGCTTCCTATGGGAGATTGGTTTAACGTCAGCCGGCGAGATGAGCTTCAAGCTGCTTTCCCCAACTCGCTACAGACAGATGGAGAAATAATCATTCCACACCAATTGCATTGATTCCGAGAAGATGGGATAGAATTCGGTAGAAGGTCATAAATCTCTCTTCTTACCAGGATCATTTCTTTTTGAGTCAGGTGTGGGCGTTAGAGGACTAAGATAAGAGCAAGTACTAGAATATTCGTCCTTACTTCTTCCCGACAACCATCTCGCGGATTGCAATGGCACCTTAGTAGGAAACTCAAAGTTCACGCCTTGCCTGGGACCTAGCCGATGCCAACCATCCTAGGTGGATGAGGTCTTCGACTCGTGCAGGACTTTCGAGACAGTCATTCGTCAAGTTGAACCTATCAGGCCAGGGAGATCCTATCCCAAAATCCGGCTACCCTCGGCCTTCAAAGGCTTAGCCGACTAGTGGGTCTGATGCTTAAACTTCAGCGCTTATTCCGACTTCACGGCTTGGGCACCACGGATGAGTCTTCTACCGGCCCTCTCTTTTCACTTACTTCACCGCTCCTTCTCTTCCTCTCCTTCCCCTGCCTTATGCGGAACTCTAGCAAGAAGCCAGCCTACTTCTGGGCATCAAGCAGTGCGCCTTCTTCGGTAAAGGACTTTCTTCTTCCTCGAGTGCTTTAGTAGGGGCTGATGGAAAGGCCTAATGTCTTAGCTGTTTTAGTGCACTTGTGTCCATCTGCTTTCTGCTTCACTTCAAAAGAGTAGGTAGACATGACTATAAGGAAGAGTTTAAGGCTCAAGGCATACTAGTCTTTCTATTGAAAGCAGAGAATAAGCTTACCACTCTAAGTCGACTATGCCTTTTTGACTACTACTAGAAGAGAACTTGCCCTCTATGATCTAGCTCTAGGGCTAAGCCTATAAAGTGTTTACCTCCTTTTCCTACTCCTCCTTCTCAGTCCCTTAGGCTCTCTGTCCTGCTCCCAGAAACAGGAAAGCAAACAAGCCACTTCAATCAGTAAAGCCACTCGCTTTCTTCCTATTCCTTTTCACATTGTATTTCAGATCCTCCACCTAGCCAAGTAGGTCTCAAAAGGTTCGCCCCGCATATGCTTAGTCGCCGCAAGCTCCATATAGGTTGTTACTTAGCGGGCTACTGAATAGAATCTTCGGTTAAAGGCATTTACCATATCGGCGCAACTATTGATCGAGTTCGGCGCGAGGCGTGTATACCACGTGAATGCGACACCCGGCAGAAAAGTGCTTCAACAACAAACTCTCATCGTGAGCTGTGTCTCCGCTGGCTATTTATTAATCACTAATATGCTGCTCTGCGAGATCTCCCCACTTCCATCATACAACCGAAACCTGCTAATGCTAAGGAAGGAGCGAGGCGAGATCCGTTTAGAGTGAGTGTACGAACGAGACTTTCTCTGTTTTAGCGAGCGTCCATAGGAATCCTACTCGAAACTTCCCTTCAATCACACACCCGTCCCTACAACAGCAACTGAAATAGAGCCACAGAATCGAGCCCATAGAGGTTCCTTGCCTTCTCCAGGATTTTCACTTTCCTGAGCTAAGGTAATCCCTTTTGTATGGTTGAAGCCGGGTAAGCAACTCCAGTTCTTCTCCTCCAGTCCTGGGGCTAAGCCGATGTAGTTCTATTAAGCTCTCAGTCATCTAGAGTGGCAGTTGCCATTGATTGGGTAGCAATGACGGGCAAAAGCAGGAATCAGAAGTCTTTTCTTTTGAAAGCTTTGACTTTACATCAGTAGGGTAAAGGGAATCAAGATAGACATAAAGCAACAGGATAGCCGGTTCTAGGGCTAATCCTAATTCTTTAGGGTCAGGTTCCTTCACTTCCTTTCGAGTAGGGGATTTAATTCTTACATTACAACTGCATCTTCTGTACCTGCCCAAAGCTAGTGCTTGCAAGGTTTTTTACTGCTTACTTATCTTTCTTTCCAGGGATCCCCCTCGAAGAATGGATGAGAAAGCCTTGCTTTCAGCTTGCATTCAGGAAAGTCTGTCTCCGGTCTTTAGCAAATTCCAGTTCAATCGGGGCAAGGCAGTTCTATGATCCGAGCCAAGGGGAAAAGCTAGAGGGTAAGGCTTCAATGAGCTATAAGGCGGAAAGCTTAGCTCAAAGAAAAGAGGAAAGCCGGTTTCCAGAGTTGGTTCAGGAGAGTCAAATCTCTAACTTCGAGTTGAAAACGGATTCTCTGCTTTCGTTTGATGCGTTGTTCTCTGACTTCTTTCAATGTGAACTAGAAAGAAACTAAGGTCAGAATGCCAGCAGAGTTCAAAGTAAACTCTCGGAATCCTTCCCTTGATGAAGTCGAGTGCCGTTGAAGCCTATCTTTCTTGCTTTCCCTTCATTGCCCTCCCTTGGTCTTTCTGCAGACGCAGCAAAAGCAAATGAATTGGATTCCGAGATGAGAGGTTGGGGCTTGGGACTCCTATCTCCCGATGTTCGAGCTTCTTCGTTCCTAATTCCATTGAGCTGCTCCTTGCCTACCTAGTAGTAGCTACTGGCCTCTGGGGACCTATGATCTCCCCTCAAGAAAGGGGGTCAGTTTCTTCTTGTTTTCTTTCATAGAGGTGTGAGGTTCAGAAGTGGCTACCTACTACCTCCTAAAGGAGAGAGTTTTGTCCCTAAGAAATGAGAGATGGCAGAGGACGGGGAAAACGGATACCAGCTTTTCTTTGGTGTGCTTTCTTCCCTTGGTTTTACCATTTCCCTGTCTAATTGACATGGGCGATTGATTGTCTTTCTTGATGATGCCTAAGCAAAGCAGTCTGTCAGAGCTGTCAGCTGAAGGGAACTAGTCCCCGACAATAGGCTAACACTTCCTTTATTGCTTGATCGGTTGTTGAAGGTGGATGAACATCCGGTTTTAGAGCTGAGTTTCCAGACTCTGCTCACTACAACTACACTTGCTTCATGGCTTGATTGATTTTTTGCTCCGCCCTAAGCTGGTTGAAGTCGATATCGATCCTGCACCCATTTTGATAGCGCCTGTTCTTCCTAGTATAAGTTCAAGTCCAGTCGAGGGAATGCCTTTGAGAAAAGTCATTCAATCTACGGTTCTCACTAACAGTCATGGGGTAGCGACTGCTACTGGGGTTCACTTAGCTCCTTGGCCGATTAGATATAGAATCTAAGGGACTATGCGTCAAAGATTCCATTCGATGCCGTGCCGGTGCCAACTCTCTCTCTGCGGAATCTCCGGCAAAGCTGCTTTTGAGTTGGGCAATTAAAGTCTCTTTCTTTCTCCCCTGCCGAACTTGAAACCGATCTTTTATTAAAATTAAAGACGCCACAAAGCAAGTATAGTTATCGCCCACCTGATCCTCTTTCTGATAGGAATGATCACCTTCTAAATAGGAGTTAGTTTTCCCCCCTCTCTCTCTATTGGACAATCAAACTTTCCTTATTTAGCCTTGAAGGGTCAGGAAGAAGGAGTGTCGAAGAGCTGTTGAGTTGAACGGCTAAGGTCATACCATACTATGAATGAAGGTAAGTTCCCAGCCTTCTTGATTACCTTATGGATTAGGTCTCCCCTTATCTTTATAGATTCATAGGACCAACCAAGTCAAAGACAGAGGGAAGCAGGGAAAAAGCAAGCAAACTTCTAGCATTGATGATTTCTCACCTTCTGCCCCTGAAACCGAGAGGAAAGAAAGCGGAAGCAGAATCCGCCTTTGGGCTAGCTCGGCTAGCACGGTCCTTCGCGATGGCCACTGCTGTAACGAAAGAAAGGCTTTGCCCAATCCCCCCTCTTTTTTAACCTCGTATAGAGAGAATAAGGGCAGACTTGCTCTCGGTGCGCTTGCTGGCTGGCATTCTTCTTCCCTGAATCCTGAGTGAAATCTTTCCCGCCGCTTCTACTGTCAAAGACCTTCTCTTTGACTCAGCCGTGTCTCCGTCTTCCCCGGTCAACCCTCAGGCTATGAGGGGGGCTACTCTTCCGTATCGTATCAGTGGGTCATCACAAGGGTCAAGTTGAAGCTCAGTTTGGGGCAGTTGTTATACGAACCTTTCTTTACCCTTCTTCTCATTAGATCTCCTCTTTCTCAGAGGAAATTCGAATATTCTTTTCTGATTGATTCATTGAATCAAAGTAGGAACGTAGTAGCTTTAGCGAAGCTTATGGATTCCACTCTTATTCAAGAGATGGTCCAAGGAAATTGGATTGGTCCAGCTACCCCTCTGACCTTTGCCTAGGGACAAGCTAAAGGGTAAGGTCAACTCTTTCTTTGCTTCATCTGAGATTATAGCCCTAATAAGGCCTAGGGGGCTTCTATTCAAAGCATCGAGCTCGGTAGCGATCCGAATCTTAGTTAGGAGAACAACCTATATTAGTATTTAATAGCAATGGGAAGTCCACTTTGCTACATAATGCCCTTACCCTTAGTCAACTCCGCTCTGATTCACCGCCTTTGTTGATCCGCTTTTCACATTTATTTTATATAGAAAAATAATAGAATAATAGACCCAACTTTATGCTAGTACTTGATCGATCGGTGAAGTCCTCTTATTGGAATAACCCATCAATGCCACGCTTCCTGCTCTAACCGCTACCAGCCATCAGAACAATCCGGACTAGGAATAATCCTTTCTCTTTCTTCAGATCACCTCCGGGAGAGGAAAAGCTGAGCAAGGAAGGTCAATATCGTAATTACATCTTCCTAAAGGATTTGCGTAAAAAGATTTACATCACAACGGGAAGCAAGGCAGCCTTTAGCTACCCCGGTTACCGAACCTAGAGAACAAGGGAGAGCTACTAGCGAACCTGCAATTATTATAATTATAGTATTACGTAGCACAATCACTTTCTCTGTCTCCAAGTACAAGTAGATGTCCACGTAGGAGTGCGGATCCCTAGTTCTAGTTATGGATTTCCCTCATAATCAAAACAAGAAAGAAGTGAAGATAGAGTTGGTGGGGAAGGCTTTCCGGGGTGGCGAACCAGGAGATAGGCCAGGTTTCGATACATGTCTAGTTGGCGCAGTTGGAAGTTGCTTGGGAGGATCCGTGCTGGTTGGTAGACTTGCTGGGGTGGTTGTTTTTGGTGACATAGATCCATAGGTATTTGCAGTCGGCTCAATCAAACTCAATGACTCAAGGGCTAAGGTGTAGTCATAGTCAGCTTCCCCGCTCACGTTTCGGGTTGCTAAGGTCAGATTCTTGAAACAACAGGCCTAGGAGTAGGAGGCCGGGTGGCGAGAAAAGAAGATTTCTTATTTAAGCAGCGAGACCCTACCAGCTTCGGAGCGATCGGATTGGACCTTTCCCAGCAGCGCTGGTGACAACATGAAGGGAAAGAGAAGTGGGACGGACTAAAGCAATCATATATCATAAGTAATACTAAACAGAGCATCCTGCATATGATCAAATCTGTGCTATCAGGCATTGGAGCATCAGCATCCTTCACATGAACCCACTACTGATATGAAGCTAGATCTCGATCCCATGTTCTCTTCCATTCTTCTGGTTATTGGGTTGGGTATGGGTAGAATGTGTCCCTTTCCACCTGCTCCTCTTGATCTGGGCTTCAAAGGAACTCCTTTCACATGGTGTAATGTCAGACCTGGGGAAGCAAATGTTCGCATTCGGCTTGATCGTGCGCTAGCAACGGCTGAGTGGCGCCTTCTGTTCCCTCAAGCGCAGGTTTTCCATGATCCTGGGTCAGATCACTGCCCTCTTATCTGAAAGACGGCTCAAACTGCTAAGCGAGTTCAGCTTGATTTCCAATTGGAGAGTCGATGGTGACTCCATGATCAATGTGCTTATATTGTCTCTGAGGCGTGGCGGCAGTAGTTTTCAGGATCCCGAATGTTTATTGTTCGATCTAAGCGGATTGCTTTTCGGGAAAAAATAAGGTATTGGAACTCCACTATATTGGGAGAACCTAGGACTCGAATTCGCCAGTTGAAGCATCGACTTGAATCTCTTCAATGTCAGCAACTTACTGATTGATTGACCCATTCTAGAGAAAGTGCTTTCGGGTATACTTTCTTTAAGGAATGTGGTTCTTGCTCATAGCCCCAAAGACCATGAGGGAGCCCCCTTTTTTACATTTACAAAGGGATTCAGACAGGGAAGGCTGTTAAGCATGCAGACTGATTCTCTTTTCTTACGTGAATTAGATACTACTTCTTTCTTTAGATAAAGTAATTTCTTCTCTTCTAGCTTGAACCCTATAGTCATGACTATAGGCAAGAAAGAATTGAACCTAAGGCTTGCCCCGAAACATTCGGAAGAAATGCTGCTTTAGATCCCGCCCAGATCAGATCAAGGGCGGTCTATTTTTTTTCTTTCTAAAAGAGCGAAAGTTTACGGGTTGATGGGTGCTCTTTAGGTGTTTACTACCTCACATCAAGGTGACAGGATTCGAACCTATGGCCCTCTGTACCCAAAACAGATGCGCTGACCAGACTGCGCTACACCTCGTCTCACCCCCCTCAGCATATAGATCCACCCGATCGATGAAGACTCGAACCGAACTCGCCCATCCTTTTGGGCACAGGGACGCGAGAACCAATCCGAGTAATCAACCGCTTTTTTTATAAAATCTGCCTCCAGCAAGATAGGGCGACGCCAAAAAGCCGTATAGTGCAGGAGCGCTCACATTTTATTTTGGCTTCCTCTTTCACTTGAATTTAAAAAAATCCGGCTCGCTCCCGGCTACCTGTCCTTTGGACCCAAAGCCCGCTTAGAAGTGGATTCGAACCACTGACACAAGGATTTTCAGTCCTTTGCTCTAACCAGCTGAGCTACCTGAACCACTTTCCTAAAGTCTGTTTTCTTCATCGAATAGCGCCCTACCTTACTTACCACTTTACTAGTCAGGGAAAAGCCCTTTACTAATAACAAGAAAGAAAGCGTTCGTCAAGCTTTCGAGCAGCTCTTTCAACTGCCGCCTAATCTCCTCTCCCAACATGCTCAAGAACCGAGAGCCGCCCAGGGACTGCCGGAGGGAGCTTGCTTATAAAAAGAAGATAGGCCACAACGCGCAACGGGCTCTCCGCTCCTAGTAACTAAGTAGTGCTATTCTGTCCTCCGGGGGACTCCACCAACACCAAGAGGTTAGGTTCTTTCTCTCACGTAATTTCGCCCGCCCGTTCCACTTCCGTGCCGGAGGAAATGGGATTCGAACCCATGATACAATCTTCTTGTATGTCGATTTAGCAAACCAATGCCTTAAGCCACTCAGCCATACCTCCAATTGATCGGAATTTGATGTGCGGTTGGTTGCCCGAAGGGCTATCTGATCCGATCAACTGCGTAAGCCGTAGCGCGCTAGCGCGCGTACTCTTCCTCTATCTATGAGCGAGACTCCATCAAAATCTGCCACTCGTTGGGCGACGCCCTCTTTTCTATGAAGACCCCACCACTGAATGATGAACTTTGCCAGTCTTCGCCTCCGACCCGACCAGGAGAGAACACAGAGTCAAGCCCTTACCCGCCTGAATGGAATTCATATCTCCTTCGTCTGGTCGAGAAGGGAGAAAGCCCGGGGAACTGGACTGTGACTCTTCTATTACATTACGGAGAAGTCCATTTTCGTCATGATCGATCCACGTCCTACCGTAGTGCCCGGAGAACCTGGCTTGCTTAGCTTACAAAGCTAGCTTACTAACGCGAAGGCCTTTAGGGGCTTGCTTAGTACTTGTGCTAAGGAGCAAGTCTCAGCTTCACGCATGACTAACATACCAAAAGGCTTAAACTAGAAGAGAAGGTACGAAGTCACTCTGCGCATAGCTATGAGGTACCAGAACGGAGGTCGGAAAAAGGCATAAACTTTAACTAGCAGAAAGAGTACATCCATGTACGTAGTCACTCATATAGCTATATGAGGAGTGAGGATAGGATCTCCTGCCTGTCTGCAGGCCCGGATACAAGATCCAACATCACATACACTCTTTATTGACTAGAAAGGGGAAGCGCTATCGAATCAGAGAAATGAAATAAAGTCTCATAGCCAGCACTTTCTCTTCTTACTGATAAAATCACGTTTAACGATTCATAATGGCTTCATCCCTTTCCTTAGGTGCTTCCAAGAAGTTCAGACTAAAGGGCACTCAAACCAGCATTGAATGGAAATATCTGGTTCGGGAGATAGCTTAGCATACCAGGCAACATACTTTAGCCAAGTATAGACCCATCGAGGTACGTACTTACTCGAGCGAAGCGAAAGGCTTCGGGCTATGTAAGCCAACCTCCCTCTTGACCTATGGTTAGGAAGGGGATTACCTCTTCATCCTAATGTCAAGGGTGTTATTATTAACTACCTAAGACATGAGCTTCGTCCTCGCGAGCTTAAGCTTGCTCCGGAGGAGCTCCACCTATCGGAAGGCACAAGAGATTTTCTCGAGTGATCCCTCCGGATTCAGAGTTGGTTACGTTATGTTAGTTGGTACGCCGTTACCACTAGCAATCCGGATGCTACCATAGAATCAATCTTCGAAGGTCCTACGGTTATGACTCATTGGAAAGCTCAAAAGAGTGATCCTGAACTAATTCAATTCGTTTGGTCTGGGCTCGATCCCTATAGCCTTAGTTCTGTTCTTTACCGTGAACCTGCTATTCCTTCTTATTCATGCACAGTGACCTTTCAGACTTTGTCTCATCCCTAGGAAAGAAAAATGCCAGTCTCAGGTCAACAAATCCTAGTCAGACTGACTTTGCAGCGGATTCCATGGCATCGAACGCAGAGGCATTCATTTTCTCACAATCATCTGACTCAACAGCTCCGTTCCTGATCTTACGCTGATCCGAGGTGACCGGCCCTTCGACCCCATTTATTCGAGGCACTACTGAAGGGCACATTGGGCCTGTCAGTTTCTCAATCGAAGGAAGAGAACGAGACGTATCTTACTTACGATCTTTTTTTGCAGCATCCATGAATCTTAATTAAAAACACCAGGCAATGAAATCGCACCCCCCATTAAATAAAAGAAGACCGCTCGCCAACTACTATGATTAAAAGAACTACCATTGAACCGGCTTTCCTCTCGTTATACCTAATCTATTCAAAGCAAGCAGTCAATCCCATCCTTTCTCCCTTATTTTACTCGAATTCCCTTCGAGCCACGCGCCTCGGCTCTCCTCCCGCTGGAACCTCCTTTACTTCAACCTATACCTAATCGATTCACACGTTAAATCCATGCAGGAATGGATGATTACGCCAAAGAAATCTAGTTCGAAATGACAGCCTTAGCTATACGAATTGGAAGAAATTTTATAATAGGATTTTCGTTTGGGTTCAAAGGCGAAAAACACATTTTCTAGCAGCCCTTTGGAAAGGATAAGAACACTGTTCGCCAATTCCAATTGCCCGGCCGAAAGCGCAAAAGAGCGCACTCCAGGCTAGGCTGCCAATTGCTATTCAAGCATCTCAAACTCTATCTGTAACGATTGCTATTTCATCTCCATGAAGAGGAGCTTCTGCTAAAGGAACTTGTGATCCCTAGCTTGAGACTCAAACTCCGGAAGCCGACCTGCTAACATACATTGTGGGATAAGACTCTTCCCCATCCATGAATATACTTTTTCGCTAAGAAAGCCTCTACTGGGCGGGCTACTCCAAGATTGAATATATAAAGGAGACCTCTCCATGATTCCTACTCCTAAACCGCTGAGTGATGGGCAACGATCTCTAATTAGCTATGACGAAATGGAAAAGGTAATCGCGACCCTATCACGAGAGTTGAAAGCAAGTGGAGAGGGCTAACTCGAAATATCATAGAATAAGTGAGATTGGATTCTAGGCTCGATGAGATGTTAGGTATGCCTGTTGCGTAGAGAAATCTTCTTTCATGTGATCGAGTTCCTTCTTCTGTCGAGATTTGCTTCCTTCGGGTGTGCCTGAGTATTATCATAAGTGATGCGCCTTCTGTCTCTCGTGATTGTCAGTGAACGTGGACACCGGAGAGCTACCGATGGTGGAAAGAACTATCTACCAATGACGAGATGACCGAGGTTGCGTGCGCCGCTCCGTCAAAGCTTGATTCCAGGTTCAACTCCCTGGCGTCGAGATCTTATTCTTTCGTTTGTGCATCTTTCTTTCTTCCTGAATTGGGAGAGCAAGCAAGAATCAGTTTCTCTTTCCCTCCGCCTTCGTATCTGTTGTCAGGATATATCTATAATCAGCTTTCGTAGGAGTGCCCTTTAAAAGAGTCTTCGTGCTTGTCCTGCTATTCCCACTCCTTCAAGCAAGTCCATCCAGTCTAAATCGTGACCTCTTTATTAGGCAAATTGGAAGTTGGCAAAGGCAAGCCAGGCTAGTTACAGTTCGCTTAATCTGCACTTCATTAGGTTAAGCTTACATGCAGTGGAAGTTCTAAGCCTAGGGTAACCCATCCAAGCATAAGTTCTTGTTTCAGCGAGTGAGGAAGCATATCTTCTTTTTGCTATTTCCAGAGGTAGTTCAAAGGGAGAGGAGAAGGATACCCGAGCTCAGAGCACTATCAAGTTAGTTGGCAGGGAAAAGGAATTCTATTAGGACTCGCAAAAAACGTCCAACTATTTCTTTTTCCTGCTCGCTTCGCTCTTCGGCTTCTTTCTGAACACCTATACTTAGAACTTAGAAGTATAGTGGCTTTCGCACCTGCTCTCTTTTCAAGTTTTATACCTGGCCAAGGTAAGATGAAATCTTTTGCTTTTGATACGGCAAAGGAAAGAAATGGATTGCCTTCTTTCCTAAGGAAGTTCAAGGAGACAGGGACTGCCTACTTGCTTGTCTTAAGCATACCAGGAACTTATACGCCATCTGGATGGCCAAAAGAAGGAATTAGACTAGAAGGGCTTTCCCTAAAAAAAAAGTTTATAGATAGTAAGTACTCCGTAGACGGAGGTTCGCTTCTTACTTCTACCCTTGGTTGCTCGCTGAACACGAAGACTTGATATAGTAAGTGTTCAGCATAGTGCATTTCCCTTGTATCAGAGGCCGGCCATGTGTTTGCGAGAAAGTAGGGAGGATAAGTCCTTGAAGGCATTCGGCTTTGGGCTCGAACGAAGAAGAAGATGAAAATGACTGGAATGAGGACCCAACTCTACACTCCGCAGACGCTAAGGGAGATTTCCACTCTAAGGGGAGCCTTTGAGGAGATAAAACCCCTCCCAATGAGAGAAGAGCTTGCCACAGTGCTATAAGGAAGAAAGCAAGAGAGCAAGTTTAGTTCTTACCTTAGCTTTCTCGATTTATAGTCCCGCTACTAGCTACTAATAACTTGACTTCAATACAAAAGGCGATAGAGGCGAAAGGAAGGTGTAATAGGATCATTAAGTAGAGGGGCGAGTGGAATACCTGTAATGAGCAGGGGGTGGGGAATAGCGTTTTCCAGCACTTCCATGCCACTTTACCTTAGTGATCGTAGAGGAGCGCTCAGACTTCAACGGAAGGGTACGAAGGAGGTTGTTGATTACCTTGCTTGTAATTTCATCGAGGCTACGTCCCCTTAGTACAAGAGAGCTGAGTTCTTTTTACCACTTGACTAGAGTAGCTAATATGCTTCCTTGCTTGCATGTCTTGTAGCGAACTAGACTGAAAATTTTTTATATAAAGAAAAGTTCTGTCTTTCTTCTATTAGTAGTATAGTGAATCAAAAAGCTTCGCCTTAAGGTGCTCATTCTAATGAGCCGGTCACCCGTAGGCTAAAATAAAATCGTACTTTGGAAGAAATTAATCTGTAAACGAGTCTAGATTGAGTTACTGATCCTCCTCTGGACTTCTTAAAATGTTATTCTGGTTCTACCTGATCTAGTGCATTCATTCTCATGAGATTGCTAGACCCCGACGCATCAAAGAACTGCTAGAGGTTCCAGAGCAAGTCAAGAAATGGCCGGGGCTCTTTCGCCAGCTGAAATCAAGAAAGTAGCACATTTTCTGGGGCCTATAGGGGATTTCCAGAATGTAGAATCTGACGGTTACCTAGTGGAAGCCTTAGTGCATCTGTGGGATCCTAAATGTTCGGCTTTCAGAATTGGGGATTACGAAATCACCATAACAGTTGAAGAGGTAGCCGGTTTGCTTAATTTTCTAATAAGAGAAAGACTTGTGATATTCCCAAGCACCTCCAAGAAGGCTGATTTTTGTACTTTTACCGGTCTACGTAAGTCCGCAGTACCAGGGCCTGATGATGCTGCTTCGATAGATGTGAAATTCCTGTATGATAGGTTTGCGATTCGGAGTGGATTCAGCACTTTTCGTCAAGATCTCGTACTTCTATCCGAGCAAGCTTGGAAGCAAAAGCTACCTTGGGTATATGGATTGGTCATGGCAGGCATTTACTTATTTCCGAGGTCGGATAAGAGGATCAGTTTCCAAATTGTTAAAATGATTTCGGACTTTTTTTTTGGAATTGGAGGCCGACAGGGTTCTATTGTGCCTACAATCGTAGCTGATCTTTTTGTGTCTTGTACTCTCTGCAAACAAGGAGCCAGTTTCTTCTTTGGTGCAAATCGCATTCTGCATGTCTGGGCTATGGAGCATTTCAAATGCAGACAATCCATCCGAAATAGCCTGCCACCGACTGGGAACAACTGGATAGCCACTTATGACACAAGGGTCGACAGGGTCAACTTGCCCAAGGATGCATCTGGGTATCTGGTTTTTTTTACGTGCGCTACGTGACTACAAAATCAGATGGGTACTGGACTGGACTGATTGTACTGAGCCTGATACTGGACGAAGCGCTTACCAATAGGCTCTGAAAGAGAGTGGCATGGTCATTAGAAAAGCCCGAGTCGAAAGGTAGTGAGGGGTGTATGCCTAAGTAGCCCTGTCATTTAGGAACTTCGAACATCGCTGCCTAGAGCGGATGTAGTGGAATTGGGCTATCTATTCTCTACTAGAGTCCCATCCGGGAAAGAAAGAATCGAATCGGGTAGGGTTAGAGATTGACTTGACTTCGAAGTTAGGGAGTTCAGAAACCTACTTCTTTAATAGGAGTGATTCCGGTACTTACTCGACGCCAAGGAGAGGAAAGACTGAACAAGAGTAGCTGGAAATGTCTTGGGCTTGGGGGATTAGCTTGACTGACTAAGACGGAGATGAGGGCATACCCAGATCGAGTAAACAAAAAGGGGGAAGGTACTCGACAAAGACGGATAGGAACGAAAGTCACTCGAGTCAAAGTGAGCGGTTCGGAGATGCTTCTGCTGCAGCCTTTCTTTTATAGTCGGGTAAAGCTCTCAGCTAGATTCAGATAGTTTGGCACTTAGATCGACTACCGCACCGGGATAGAAGGGCATACCTCGCTCGGAAATTCTTTCATCACAAGAAAGTTAGGAAAGAATGCAGCTCAGTCAAGAGATTCGGGTTAGGCAGAAATGGCATATCCAGGGCACGGCGCAGAGGATGTTCCGGTATTGTCAAAAGAAGATAGGAACGAGGTTGCATTGGAGTAAGTTAGTTACAATTGACATTCAAGAAGAACTTGAAGACTAGGCGCCAAAGAAAGGGGCTCTTTCTCTAGTAGTGGACTAATCATTCCTAAAGCAGTAAGCGAAAGAAGAGGTTAGAACCAGCTCCACCGGCTAAAGGGACATGGACTCTTCCTTCAGAAGGCTCCGGTTTCATAACAGAATCTGAATCAGTAGTTTAGGGATTCCGGTTCTAACTAAACAAGAAGGTAATGGGGTAGACCCATTCAACAATATTCGAAGATGCTCTAGGTAGAGGTTCGAAGAGACTGAGCCAAGTAAAGAGAGATTGTCCGGGCAAAGATAGCAAGCCGGGAAGGCATAGAGTAGCCCCCAAGATGAAAGGGGATTGGTGGCATCGGTGCCCTTCCTTCATTGGACCTCGAGCTCTAACCCAAAGTTCAGCCCTCGACCTTTAACGACGGGACAATAAAGGAGATTTCACCGAAGAGCTCTAGACCAATAGACCCAAGCAGAGCTGGCTAAATACGGATCGGTACAAGTAGCCCTTTCTAGCTCCAATGCGGATAACGAAAAGAGAACAAGGACTAATAGACCAGTAGACCAATAGGCCAAGTTACACGGCAAAAGAAAGGCGAACTCTTCCTTAAGCAGCGCTATGCTTCATCCTCAAGGTCAACGGTTCTAGCCTCCTGAACCGTCATAATGGACTTATAAAAAGCCTCTTCTGCCATTTTTACCGATTTGGCTATTTGGGCCGTTTTACTCATTTCTTTGATTACCAGGGCATAAGACTGCCCGCTCCACCACGTGCATAAACTAATTATCTCATGATAGGCCAAAGCGTGACCTTTTTTCTGGCCAAACTCTGTGACAGGGATATAAAAAAGGGTGTAATCCGGATTCTCTAAAGCGCTACTTCCCGGCCATCATGCATCGCTCCAACCTCCTATTGCCACAGCCTTACAAGCAAGAAGTTCAAAATCTCAATAGGGGCCTTACTGCCGTTCCCAGCTTAAGCGTCTACACCTCCCAACAAAGTGAATGTACCTTATGGAACCTCCGATAGGGACTTGGATGAGGCCCGCCGACCTTCTCCACCTGCTCTGTAGATGGAACCTTCGTAGAGCTACCACTTTCGATAATCATTCATTTTGGTCTTTTTGCCCCGGCCAAGGGCACACCACATTCGAAAGAGATCCCTCAGACTCCAGTCCTACCCCGTCTTCTTAGGATTAGGGTTGCAGCACAGTTTAATGTAGAAGTGGCTATGATTGCAAAGAGCATAAGCAATTTATTAAAAAAAGATAATAGTGGAGAGCACTGCTAGAAAGATAAAGATGGCGATAAGAGATTCGTTCTGTCTTTCTTCACTTCTGATCTTTATCTATGATATTAACTTGAACTTGAAGACGAGTCTTATTCATAACTAGAAAGCAGATCGAAAGAAGCATAGGTACACTGAACACTAACCCAATCCAGATGACACTACTATTCTCGGAACCCAGCTTCTCTTTTTTAGCGAATAAAGATTGAAGTCGCTCTTTACTATATTTAAAATCTTTCTAATTTATCATATGAAAGAAAGAGAAAGGGGCTGCTACTGCAACCAAGCAATTGGTGCAGACGCTCTACGATGCAATCAGACAATGAGAGAGCGGACTCTCTTTCTCTAAGGGACACTTCCTCATTTTATTCCACCCTCCGTGGAGGGGGAGTCCCATGTAGTTAGGAAGATGATCGATGCCTAAAGCATGTCTACTTAAGATCTCTATCCTTTCTGGTGATCAAGATATCCCAAGAAGAGAGACCTGATGGCGCGCCCTTACTAGAAGAGAAGGAAAGAAGACACTTACTAGAAATCTATTCCACCGGAAGACTACCGCTTGATTTCTCTCTGTCCACAGCCATGACTCACCCACCTTTCCACCCCCCTCAAAGATCCACCCGATCGATGAAGACTTGAACCGAACTCGCAGTGATCAAATCTACTTTGGAGAGTCAATCCTCAGGGCAAGCCAAAGGAAGGACGGGATAGAGCTCAAAGACAGGCTGAAGGCAGAGAAGGATAGACGAGACAAGGAAGCAAAGGAGAAAAGAAAGATCGGAATAGAATAGAGGTAACGGTTGAACGAACGGTAGACCCAACTCTGTATACTTAGCCGGAAGCAGGGCATTCCACCGATTCAACTTAGGGAGAAAGCCTTTCCCGTATCTATTCGAACCTGATCCGCAAATTTCTATCCGGTAGACTTGGTAAGGTAAAAGGGCCCCGACTTATTTGATTTCCAGAATTAGAGTTCGACCGCAGCTGCCCCTTTTTTGTTTTGGGGCGATCAAGTTCCTTGCCAACTATCGACCCCGATCTCTTTTCATTTCTTTCTTTTGGGTATTACTAGCCTAGCCTTCGTCAATCACACTAAAGCAGAGCACCCAACTATGGCAAGGCCCCCTTAAGGGTTAGGTTAGTCAATCCGGCCCGAGACGCGTTCGTTGACAAAACCGCCGTAGGAATGGAGACCTTTCAATAGAGCGGAGGCGAACTGATCAACGAGAAAGAGGCCTACTCACTACAAACGAATACACCACAAGATCGAACTGCACTCATGCCTCTCCCGCATCAAGTTGACTGACCCCCTACGTAGTTCTTCTATCAATCATGTACGTAGGTAGGGTCCTCCATTCTGATTGGTATATCATGAAAAAAAGAAAGCCATTTGCACCAGGCGCACTGCGCTTTCCCTTGCCTAGATGTTCGCCTTTCTAAGTCAAGTAATGGCGACCCGCCGAAGACTGGAGCCTCATAACATGTTGACGAAGACCCCCGAACTGAGGGTTCGATCAGTAGAGGGGACGACTTTCCCTCCCCGGAAGAAGAATAGCCCCGCTCTCTAGCCGACTGATCCCGTTGATCATATAACTGGGAGGGAACGTGTCACATTAGAGGTGAACGATCAGAGATGTCCGATAATTACCACGATGAGGCTGGTCCCTCTTTCATTTTAGTAGACTAAGCTATGAATATGAATGAAGAAATGAATGAATGCCGGGCTCTTTCTTTTACTGCTAACCCCAATAAGTTTCTTAATGCTGATATTTTCTGTTTCGTCGAGCCCCGAGCTTGTGGTCCTCCTTTTAGTGTGGGTTCCATTGGATGAATCTCTCAAGTCAAGGTTCACGTACATAGCAGCAAGAATGGTGCAGCGCCTATTTCTCGTTCTCGCTCGGGAGCCAAAACGAACACGCCTGCTACCTACTGTACTGGACCTTCGACCAGGCATTCTACCCTTGTCGAATCGGAACCAACCACCACTGTATTGCGCTCGAACAGTTGAGCGGCCGCCGGCCAGCTACTTCCGTACCGTACACAGATATAGATTCATTCTTCGTACCTGGTCCAACTTCACAACCCCTCGCGGGTTGGTCAGAAGTCAGTCTTGTTTGGTAGGACTCTATTGGACAAAGCAAAGAAAAGAGAGTGCTCGACCGGAACAACGGCCAACAAAGACCGTAATTACATAGATAACAGCTCCTCCCTTTCTCCGTCTTTAAGGCTTTAAGGCGAACCGTATAGCGGCCGGAAAGAAAGACGACCTCACCTTCTCGTAGATGGTGTCAGTGAGAGCAACTTGAGTATCCTCCGTTGACCTTCTTTTGTAGATAGAATCTTCAATGAGTGGAAACAGGCAACCTTACTAATAAAGGTGCGCTTGTTGAGTAAGGCCTCTTGCAGGAGTGCTAACGCGCGCCCTTATTTTTCGCTTGCTCCGCAGTACGAGCCTCATACAGAGCTGCGCCCCTTTAATATGATGAGGAGAAGAGGGGCCGCCCTCTTTTCTGCACCAATCTTTATTTACTACTTATCTATTTTGGGTGTATAGCTCAGTTGGTAGAGCATTGGGCTTTTAACCTAATGGTCGCAGGTTCAAGTCCTGCTATACCCAAACAAACCTACCTTACACTATACCTATTAATTAATAAGGATGCGTAGTAACGTTCAAAGATCACTCTTTGGCCTTTAGACTCGCTTCAGCGACTTCGCCCTTTAAGTGAGAAGGGGGTGAGGTAAGGAGTAGTATAAGAGTGGCTCGGTCATCAATAGGCCTCTCCTTATTTGATTCATTCTATAGGGCGGGGCTGCAGACCAACAATCCAGCAAAAGGGCTTAAAAGCTCCTTTATCAAACCCTCCCCTTTTCATAATAATAAGGTAAGCATCAAAGCCCAGCAAACCCAACCTATACAAAGAGCTCTTTTCAGCCCCTACTCCTAACAAGTGAAAGTTGCTGGCACCCACCATACCTTGCTTGCTTCGGGGCCGATCTCTTGTATCGAAGCAAACATATATATATATTTATTGATTGAGTTTGTTCCACCACAAATCGATTTCGCCGCATGGATTGGATAAAGTCCCCTGATCTCGACATCCAAGCACGAATCCCTTTTTCGCTCTTTCAAAAAGAGAAGAGGACCGCTCGCTTCACTTGTGTATCCCTTTGGTATACAGGTTGGCGTTTTTTCTTTAAGAGCACTAAATTCTACAGACATCTTATGATTCCATTAATGTCAAAAAATCTTTTTTTTAGAAAGTCGTTACTACTCATTTTGGTTGGTCTTGATAGGTCAGAGCATCCGGTCTGCTGGACCTTTCCTGGCTTGAAGAAATCCGTTCCACCTAAGATGGGGGTAAGCTCTCGGCTTCCCGCGCGCCAAATAAGGATGCAAGAACTGGAGCTCCTCCTTTAGAGAGAGAAGAAAGTTCTAAAGCGTGAGGAAAAAGTCCCCCTTAAGAGTATAAAAAAGGGATGGATTGCAATAGAAAGATAAATAGAAAGACTGAACTCTTCATTCTCCGAAAGCAGTCAGTCTAAACTCTCCGGCGTATCTGTATCAGGTCGGGATCCTAACTACTACTACTAAATACAAATAGAAAACGGTTGCTTTCAGCCTCCTTTACTACCTTCTCTGCTGTGAAGAAAGGGCTTGATTCACCAAAATCGAAATCTCTCTGCAGGGCGGGAGGCTGGAAGGTAGCTGCTCTCTTCTATATCAGCACGGGATTGCAAACAAATATTACTTGCTAGCTTCGGAAGGGATTTTTACTTAATCAGCCTTTAGAACTTCGAACTTACTTCCTTGCTTGCATTTCTGCCCTTGCATTCATTAAAAGCACGGCTGGCATTAGAATACTACTGCCTTTCTTTCCCACTAATAAGAAGGAGTTGATGATCTTCTACTAGCTTCTAAAGTAGCTGCCTTCTTCGAACTTCCTTTCCCACCGAACTCAGGGCTAAGAGCTAGCAAGGTGAAAGCAGCACGGCGTCTATTGAAATCTCAAGACTTCCATCCTAAATATCAATCTATCTCCTCCGGGAAGCCCGCACTCCACTATAGGGAGGACTAGAAAGATAGCTATATTTCGTTCTGAAGGCCTCATGAGGACATTAAAAGGCTGTTTTAAACTAAGGATCTACGGAAGCTGGAGGGGCAAGAACAACTACTACTTATGCCTAGGCAGCTACTGCTACAATAGAAATAGCAGGAAGGGGAATTACACTTCGGCTAGAAAGAACTCTAATAAATTTATTATTAGCATTACACCTACCCTATTCCATTGTTAGCCCTTGAAAGGGAAATATATCCATAGATGACTGATGGGGATTTTTACCATGTTTTCCTGCGGGTTAGAAGTTTACCGCCAGTCAATCAGAAAGAAAAAGAAGGAGATGATTAGTTTCTCGTTGAAGGTTTGGCTTGACTCTGTTCGCTGAGCTCTTTGACTTGCCTTTGTCGGATGGGGATTACATGTCCTGTTCATTCTGCTTTAGCGCGCTATGGTGAGTCCACCACTGAGTGAGCAGCCAATTTGTGATACTCCGAGAAGTGAAAGAGGGCTTTTGCATCCCTAAATAAAAGAGTTTTCTTCTTTGCTCATCAAAGGCAGATGACTCAGTAAACGCTGTACACCAAGAAGTGTCCGCAGATGATGCACTCAGGAGTAAGTTTACATTAAAAAAAATTCCGGGCATCTCTCTTTGAATGGAATGGCGGGATGCTTAAGATCCTTCTATGCTATGAGACTGGGACAAAGAGGAAGGCATCTCAGAAGCCCGTGTATATTAGTCAAAGCTCTGACTTTCCCCCTGCGTCCTTTCTTAATAGATGGAGCAATCGTTACTCGACAGCGCAGTCCTTGATTAACTTGATTGATCTGATCAGACGCTTGCTTTTTACAGTCCACCTGCCTTAGTTCGGGTAGGGTCCTATCCTCCTGTGAGGTGTCTCTGGTATAGGAATCTATGTATGGTGATTCTTACTAGGCAGTAAAAACTGGAGTTAAAACAGCGTATTGTATGATCCGAATCAAAAAGAATGCTAATTTCTTTTTCTATCGTTAAGAAAGAAATCTCACTCCTCGGCTGCGAAAGAGAGGGCGGCTTAGAGATGGAGTTGATATGAATATATTCAGACTCTATCTCATTCTCTCTCTGAGTCTCTTCAAACACTTACCATCCAAGCATCATTAGGGCTGCCCGAGGATTTGTTCCAGGTGATACACTAAACACTGATCCATCAATAACACGAAGTGAACCAATTCCAATGACCCTAAGGTCACGATTAACCACCCTCCCCACCACGCGGCCCCCATGGTAGTGCCATATGGTGCTCACCGTCCAGCGGCAGAAATCCACCATCTGAACATAGTTTGTTTGATCAATAGGCAACGCAGGCCCTGAAGTCTTGACCCCCCAACCAGTTTCTGAACTTGAAATCTGTCAATGCCTTGCTTCTGAGCGCGTCCCCCAATCTTGCGCGTGCCATTCACACAGCGTTCAACATCCATTGGGTTGATGAAGTAATTTTTTCTAACAATAGGGTTGAGCTTGACATCTGTTGAAGCCAGACGCAACGAGCCACTCGAGACTGGCTCTGCAATCTTCTCAATGAGGGTTGCCACTGTGAGGTTGTGAGGTAAAGAGGTGAAGATGGTGCGCGAATGAACACAGAATGAGCAGGGGAAGCGAAGGGAATGACATTTGAAGCTGCTTCTATGTAAGCCCCTGAATTTGTAATCCCCACAACTTGAATCAGTGCGTGCTCATGTGGGATTGAGGAGACAATAAGAATTCCATTACGAGGATTATCATAGAGATATTGTCCAAGGTAGGGAGGATGCTGTGCTACTGGAATCCCCCATGACGAGAGATACGACCGGGGGCCAATGCCGCTTAGCAGCAGGAGCTGAGGGCTTCCGATGGCACCGGGCGTCGAGAATCACCTCGCCGTGTTCATGGACTATTGCGTGGTGGTACCTCTCCATTTGGTCACGGTAAAGTACCCCCAATTGCGGATTGCCTCGAACCCGTGTATGCTGCTGATGAAGCAAGGAGAATTCTTTCTACGCTTGCATACACAGCAACTCTGATATTGGGTGCCCCGGTATGCCTTAGAAGATCAGTTGCGCTGTGTCTTCTCCCTGTGCTATCAAAAGTGGAACCCCCAATTTTTGTACCAATTACTAAACCCGTTGTAGGGATCAACCCCCGTTTCGGGCAACCCATCTCGAACCGCCGATTGCCTCGCTTTTATGATTCTATTCTTCCACAGGGATTCGAAGTAGGTCAGGTCAAATAGAGCCGTCTTTGAAAGCTGTCCAATCGGTCTAACCAATCCTCTAGTGGAAGAGTAATAATACGGTAAACAGGAGCAAGAAAGGGGCTGCCATTAGTTAAGGGATGAGAGAGGCCTTACGAGGGCTCTTTCCCACTTAATAGATTCATTCCTTCGTTACTTGAGGCCGTTCAGAGATGCTATCAGAGTAGGAAAGTTAGCCAAGTGATCCTGCCTAGTTTATCTAAAGCACCCCTTTTCGCCCCGCGGCATCTGGTTAGGACACAAAGCTTATTCTATTATGAATTCCTACTCAATGTAGTGCACTCGCTCGCCTTCGGGTGAGAGAAGAGTTCTTGCTTCCTCCTTTGCTGCTACCTTGCTAAGAAGTTAAGTTCTATGGTGACTGTCCTAGGTGGGGATTAGAGACTAACTTCCTTCTATTGCCCAGTGAGAGTCATATTCAAGAGCATAAAGCTACTCACTGCTTTAGTCTAGTAGCTGAACCCTCCTTTCCCTCTCGCTATGTGAATAGCCCTATTTAGCGGAGTTAAGCTTAAACAGCTTCGCTTCCTTAAAAGAAAAAGGAAAAAGACGATGTTAGGAATCGATTGAATGCTTTCTGTTGCTTTCTCTTCTAGGAAAGGTAAGAGTGACTCTTTAGTGATTGTTAGGTTTTTTTTTCAGTGGGTTTAACATCCACTAAGGAAAGCTATTACACAGCTCTGTGTTTGCTTTCTTTAAGCGCGCTCCGAACCGAACGAGCTTCGCCGCGAAGTGAGATCTTAGAGCAAGGGTGGTGGGTCAGATACGGAGGGACAGAGAGAATGCTTCCCGAGCCTTCGATTATAAGACTTTAGGCATCTGAATAGACTCCATCAAAACCGATTCTCCGATCTCTCTCTTAACCCCCGCACATGACTGACTGCAGGCTATAACAGGTCATAACTGCGTGATGACAAGGATCACATCGATAAACGGAAAAAAGGTTTCCATCCGGCCCCAAGCGTACCTGGACCTGTTTACCGGATCCAACGATTCGAGGTCCGCCCGTCCGGTGTCGGTCCCTCAAAATTTCAATATAGCGGCACCCCGCTTTCCTTTTCTTTCTGAGTGCCACCTGTAAAGCGGGATGTAGCTCAAGCGATGGGGCCCTCCTCACCTCTCCCCATCCCCTTATCAGAGAAGCCACCAAACCATAGGTACAGGTTACGCGCCGTGACAAGGGCCAGCGATCTGACTACGCATCGCTGCCTTTCTTCTCTAAGCGCTCTCTGCAGTTCTTCGTTCTCCTGGCGAAGACGAAGATTTTCTTCTTCTAGTTCTAGCGCCCCGGGGTCCGACGGGGAG